ACTAACTGATTTTTACATCAGTTGATGAAAGAGCCCAATGCAACAAAATGCATGTTGGGTCTTTGAAACAGTTCGAATCATTTCGATAATAATAAGTTTTCTCTGTTTTACCGAGAAGGTCTACGGTTCGAGTCCGTATAGCCCTAATACATTCCAACAGACCTAATTGGTATTTGTCAAATCTCGGATCAAATACCCATCTCTCTTCATCCACTTTCATGAAGAAATTACATATGTTCTTTATCATCTTTTTATTCTTTTTGTTTTAAATTGAATTTCTTCTTTACTATATTACAATTTCTTCTTTACTATATTACTCTTACTATATTACTCTTACTATATTACTATACTATTACTATAGTATATTACTAGAATTACTATCTATCTAGAATTACTATCTATCTAGAATTACTATCTATCTAGAATTACTATCTATCTAGAATTACTATCTATCTAGAATTACTATCTATATCTATTATCTATAATTATTCTAAGTTAATATAAGATAGGGAATTCTTTACTTTGACTTTCTATTTATTTATAAGATATAAGATCAATAGAAAAATAGAAAATATATAAATAAAAATATATAAATATATATAAGATATATAAGATTATATAAGATAATAAGTATAAACTAAGTATAAGAATAAGTAGAATAGAAAAGAAAAAGAACTAAGTATAAGAGCATTCTATATTACACATCACATATAGAAAGAGAATTGAAAGGAGAAAAAAAAAAGAGAGAAAAAAAGGAAAAAGAAAGTAAAGAATATCTATTCCGATCTGTCTTAATGAATTAATTTCATTTGTATGAGGTATTAAGAAATATCTATCCGATACATTATTCACGTGTCAGGAACCAGATTTGAACTGGTGACACGAGGATTTTCAGTCCTCTGCTCTACCAACTGAGCTATCCCGACCATTTCCCGTGCATCATCCTAGCAGAGTACTTCTATCTATGTCAATAATGAAAAGAACTAAAAAAGAAAATCTTAACAAATTGGCTCTAGCCCTTTAAATTCTTGGATCTTCAAAAAGAAGACTTTTTTTGTCAAAAAGATATAGACTATGAATGATTCAATAACGGAGATTCCTTGAATATATATCTTCATATCGTATTATACAAAACAAATGAGATTGGATTGAAAAAAGATACGAGGATTTATATTTGGATCCATTTGCGAAAGAACAGAGTGAATAAAATGAGAAAGATATTTCATTTTGTTTAAACTGAGTCACTGATGAAAAAAAAATGAATAAAGAGGATGAGGATAAATAAAGAGCGAGGAAGTAAAATGGGCTTTTTATTGGGGATAGAGGGACTTGAACCCTCACGATTGAAAAATTCGACGGATTTTCCTCTTACTATAAATTTCATTGTTGTCGGTATTGACATGTAAAATGGGACTCTCTCTTTATTCTCGTCCGATTAAATTTCAAAAGATCTATCAAAAATTCTGGAATGAATAATTTGATTATTGAATATTCGAATTCTATTCTTTTTTCATTAGAATGATAGAGATCAAAAAGATATATGAAAAATTGAAGTTGAAAAAAGAATAGAAATATAGGGTTTCTTATAGATCCTTATCTCATACTATTATATTCCTCATATTAATAATATAATATTAATAAATATTAATAGAAAGAAAGAGAAGATTTTTATTTTCATATATAAATTTCATATTTCATTCATATTTCATATATAAATTATAAATATATAGAGATACAGAATAGAATTCGATATTAAGATTTGGGTTGTGATTAATCGTTTGCTATGTCAGTATGTATACGTACGTCTTAGGTATATAATACGTATCCTTTCTGTCATTTCGATAGAAGTCTTTTAGCTACTAACGTAACGTAATCAATTTCATTCGTTAGAACAGCTTCCATTGAGTCTCTGCACCTATCCCCTTTTTATTCTCATTTTTCATCTTTCATCGTTTTTTCTCTCGAAACAAAGATTTGGCTCAGGATTGCCCTTTTTTAGTTCCAGGGTTTCTCTGAATTTGGAAGTTACCACTTAGCAGGTTTCCATACCAAGGCTCAATCCAATCAAGTCCGTAGCGTCTACCAATTTCGCCATATCCCCTTTCCTTTGAGACAAGAATCCAGCTGTAATTCCACCCACCTCTTTCATTTATCTTGGCACTATTGAATCCATTAGGTAATGATTCAATATTGAAAAAGTGTATGCTGTTATTTTATTTTTTTCCTCTATTCTATCTATTCTATATTATATCATTTCATCTATAAACCCTATTTTTTCAATGTAAAATGATTTTATCATTGATCTATCCGCAATTCAATATGGATAGATATATACCACATATATATATATGCCTTTCCTCCTCCTTCATTTTTACAGTGTAGTTTTGAATAGTGGAACGGTCGATATTCATTCTTCTTTTTTTTTTCATTTTGAATTCTAATTTCATTGATATTTTCTTTTCATATTTCATATATATGAATATGAAATTGAATTTAGATTTCTATTTAGATATCTAATTTATCTAGATCTAAATAGTTTTCTTTTCTATTTTCTAAATAGAATCTAAAATATATAACTAATATTTAAGAAATAGAAGAAATTGAAAGAATCAATAAATAAAAGAAAAAAAGAATAAGAATCATTAGAAAATAGCTAAGATCTGCTAGTTTCCTGTATTCCTATACACTATTGCTCTTATATCCGCCCGCTTAGCTCAGAGGTTAGAGCATCGCATTTGTAATGCGATGGTCATCGGTTCGATTCCGATAGCCGGCTCTTTTTTTATCTATTTTTTTATTTACATGATTGAAAATCTCTACTCTCGCTTTCTCTAAATGTCGGATCACCGATCTATTATGTCATGATAACTTGCAGCTATAGCTATAAAGAAAAAAGTTGACTAGAACAATTAGATCTCTACAGAAGAAATTGGAAAACGTAACCTTCGCTTGAATTTCCTATATATACAAAAAATCCGAATATTGATAAAATTTAATTGATCAAATTTATTTTATTCTGTTTTGTAGGACTTTAGTAAATTGAGTTTTGCTTTGCTGATCCTTTAGTTCAGTCTGATTTTATATTTTTTTGTCAAATAAAAATGAATCAAAAAGGAGCCTTTCTATGTCTCGTTACCGAGGACCTCGTTTCAAAAAAATACGCCGGCTGGGGGTTTTACCAGGACTAACTAGTAAAAGACCCAGATCCAGAAGTGATCTTCAAACCCAATTGCGCTCTGGAAAAAGATCACAATATCGTATTCGTTTAGAAGAGAAACAGAAATTGCGTTTTCATTATGGTCTGACAGAACGACAATTACTTAAATATGTGCATATTGCTGGAAAAGCCAAAGGGTCAACAGGCCAGGTTTTACTACAACTACTCGAGATGCGTTTGGATAACATCCTTTTTCGATTAGGTATGGCTTCGACCATTCCAGGAGCCAGACAATTAGTTAACCATAGACACATTTTAGTTAATGGTCGTATAGTGGATATACCAAGTTATCGTTGCAAACCCCGAGATATTATTACTACGAAGGATAAAGAAAGATCGAAAACTCTGATTCAAAATTATCTTGTTTCATCCCCCCGCGGGGAATTGCCAAACCATTTGACTATTGACTCCTTACAATATAAAGGATTTGTAAATCAAATAATAGATAGTAAATGGATCGGTCTGAAAATAAATGATTTGTTGGTCGTAGAATATTATTCCCGTCAGACTTGATTCTAACGAAAATAAAAAAGCAAGGTTCATACCAATTTTAACTCCTTTCGCTGAAGTAAATAGAATACCTCGTACCCTGTCTCATTCACGTATCAAAAAAGGATCGGCAATAGAATTCTTTTGATTTTTTTCTTCTTTTCAATATCAAGAGGATCTTTCTATTTGTATTTTCGCAGGTATTAATTAGGGATAGATAATGTTTATTAAATAAGGCGTTAAAATAATGATATCAATTCTTATTTTCTTTGATACATTGTAGTAAGTAACGTTGATGAATGAAAAGAAACGGAGAGAGAGGGATTCGAACCCTCGGTAAACAAAAGTCTACATAGCAGTTCCAATGCTACGCCTTGAACCACTCGGCCATCTCTCCTACAGAATGTTATTCTTGACCAAAATCCGAATGAATAGCGAGTCCTTCTATCTTAATTATCTGAATTGTAGTACATGTATGACCGCCCGATGCGATGGTTCCATAAAAAAAAATTTCTTTTTCAATTTCATATTTATCAACAACAACTTCTTTCATCAGCTAACCCATGGAATTCATGAATCGTCCGATGAATCTTTTTATTTCAACTATTTCAATTGTATGGTGTGGCACATACACGTTATGCGAACAAAAAGGATGGTTACATTATTTGAATTTGATTGAATGATTATTCTATTCTTTTCCTTTTTGGATCATAACCAAATCAAAAATTCTCGAGTTCTAAAAATTCATAGAAAACTTGGTTATTCAACTTAGATGAAATAGTAATAGCAGTATACTGGTATACTACGAAATTGGAATGAAATCTAATCTGATTCAACTATTTCATTTCATCTTTGTTCAAAAGAGAGACACCACATTTTTTCCAATAAGTCTGTTTTTATGTTATTTTGTACTGTACAATTCCTTTTTTTGTGGGATCGTTTTCCCCGAAAGGGGATGAGAAGAATTATAGAATGAATTGCTAATTATGCCTAGATCTCGAATAAATGGAAATTTTATTGATAAGACCTCTTCAATTGTAGCCAATATTTTATTACGAATAATTCCGACAACTTCAGGAGAAAAAAAGGCATTTACCTATTACAGAGATGGTGCGATTTGATTTTTTCTTGTTTTTTTTTACCCCTCAGTTTTACGAGAAAAAGAACGTAGTTAGGAATAGAAAAAAAAACAAATTAGTGAAATAAACCTACGCTTGGTGAAGGTGAAGTTTAGAGATAGAGCAATTCCTTCTGTCGTGTATCCTCGATTGATGCAGCCTTAGATGCTTCAATT